TTTGTAATTTTCTAATTGTTCCAAAGTCATAGAAATTGAATTAATCAAATTCAATTTTTCTCGTTCTATCTCAGAGTAGCCATTCACTCGAAACCGATCCGCTTCCATTTCTACTTTCTGTAAGCGTGCCCGGGCTTTTTCCAACTGTTCAATGGCCCCTTCCCGTAGTTCTTCTGAATTTCGAATAGTCTTCAAGATTCTCTGTTTTCGATTATCTAATAAATCACTTAATGAAAGTAGATTATCTTTCCATTCATTTCAAAACTTCCATGATCTCTTCCCGAACCAAACATGAATCTTTCAATTCATTTGGCTCTCACGCTCAATTCCTTATGGGAAATTCCCATATCTTTTTTTAGTAATAAAGCCTATCCTCTCTATGCATATTCCAAAAACAAATATCGAAACTTATCACTAATACAAGACCAGAATATTTGGAGGACTCTTCTGAACAAACAAATAATTGTCAGCAAGGTTGTTTTTTAATCCAAAGAATTTTGATTACTTTATACATATCCATGCATATACGTAGGTCGTCGATTCCGCATTGTATAAAAAAAATTATATAATATTTTTCCAATTTTTTACAATACCGTTAAAGGAAAGGGTTCAAATCATTCTATCGACATGAGTGTTCTATATCGAAAAAAAAAAAAAGAAATTCCAACTATTTTTTTTTTTTAACCATTTCTGTTAATAGTAGAAAGAGTACTGCGCTGCGTCTCGACTTCAAACTGCTTAGTTTTAACCATATTAATGGTCCCAGATTATTGGTGGATAGAGAATCAAAGTGGATTTACCAATGAATCACGAAATGCTATGGTTCTTAAATATGATTTCTTAATTTATTCAGAAGTAATTCGCAGGATCGTGCACCTTTTGTGATAGTTCTAACGAAAAAAAAAGTACAGTTGGTTGGATCCAACCTATTCGTGAAATAAACAACTCGCACACACTCCCTTTCCAAAAAAAATCAATACACCAAGCACTACACTTAGATTTATTGGATTTGTTGCTAAAATATCGGTATTAAACCCGAAACTCTCAGCGTATGGCCAGTAACCCAAAGAAAGGAAAGAATCGGTTATATTTTTCATATGATTTTATCTCCTCTTATAGATAGACTAATTATCTTTCTATTTCTCTTTCGATATATATATATATATCTATCTAATATCTATCTATATATATATTACATCTATTATTGTATATTGTATTTATTCTAGATTTTTATATTTTATTTCTTTTTTTTTCGATATTTCAATTCGATATCGAAAAATGAATAAATTATATATTTTTTTTTTTCTATTATTCCTTATTAATAATTAATAATTATTAAGAATTAATATTTTCAATTAGAAGATTTCCCATAAGAATGATACTTATTAGAATTAGGTACCAAATCTTATGTTAATTGCAAACTACCTAGTTTTTTGCAACACTTTGTAAAAAGAAAAACTTTATAAGGGGGGGCTCGTTGGACTAACAATTAGACTAACAAAGGGAAGGAAGAAGGCGAGTCGATATGATAATTCCTCGCCCTCACCTCAAATTAGTCCTTCCCATGGGGTCTTGTCCGAACGAATAAATAATTGGGGGAGTGAAATATTAATATAATTTGAAAAAGCAAGAGCACCAAAGCAAGTCCACGAAAAAAAAATAAAAAAATGTTTCTTTTTCGAATTAAACAAAAGGATTTGCAAATAAAAGCGCTAATGCTACAACCAGTCCATAAATTGTTAAAGCTTCCATAAAAGCAAGACTAAGCAATAAAGTACCCCGTATTTTTCCCTCTGCCTCAGGTTGTCTCGCGATCCCTTCTACAGCTTGACCTGCAGCAGTACCTTGACCAACCCCAGGTCCAATAGAAGCAAGCCCGACAGCCAACCCGGCAGCAATAACGGAAGCGGCAGAAATCAGTGGATTCATGATAAGTTCCTCGCACACAAAATAAAGAAAAGAAATAGTTAATGATACAATCAACCAAGCAATTAGGACTTAACTGTTCCATCGCTAAAATTTATCCAGTCGAAGTAATTAAGTAATTCAAATTCCGAATTGAATAATTGAAATACTATATAATATAATGAAATATATAATTAAATAGATAAATTAATTGAATTGAAAAATGAACTACTTCGATATTTCTTTTTTAGTCTCTATCCACGTCGTTTTTTGTGAATACACACGACTTTATCTAAGTTTACAGCAGCGGGGCAAATTTAGATAGATCTTGAGTTCCTATAGAACTAGTTAATATCTAATATCACATATACATGTGTTTCTTCCATACAGTAAACCAATTAAATTTTTCGTGTCTTAGATTCAATCGGATTCGTGAATCATTCTTCGAAGCATCCACAAGGAGTTGTCTTATAGCGATTAGATTCCATACACCTAGTTCGACCCCTACCCTATATATTAATATTCTATTTTTCTCGTTTTTCCATTTTTTTTTGAATTCCATTTTCGTTTTATTTATTATTATCTCATAAGGATA